GTGACTTGACTTCCTCGTACTCCTTCTCCTAGAAAGCGACTTCTTTCATTCCTCGACAGCTAGGTCTTTGCCGACTCTTAGCTTTCCAGGCGGGTTGGTGTTCAACCTTCATTCAATAGGGCTATCTATCCGAAAGGTCTTAATAAAAGAATCCCTGTAATAGAAGTTCATTCCTTAAATACCTTCCTAATCAGTAATTTGATGGTCTTCCGTAAAGACTTTCATGCGCACCTTCCTTCATAAGGACAGGTAACCAGGCGGGTGACTCACTCGTAGGTAGCACTATCCGATGCTTTGACTCCTTCTTTTAGTAGTTCCTTTGAAGCTAGTAACTAGAATATAGGACCCGGAAGGCGGGCTCTTATTGCTAAAACCGGAGCTGTTGTAGAGTTGATAAATCTCATTTGAGGGGATGCCTCTAGCAACAAGCCCCTCAGGGGCGGTAGTCTCCCTCCTAAGGTCGGTCGACGGTAGTCTCCCTCACGGTCGACGGTAGTCTCCCTCACGGTCGACAGGTATCACTTCTCCGACTAAAAGAGAGCTTCCAAGCAGGCTTTTCCAAAGAATTTATGTAGCTTTCCCACTCCCTCTGAACAAATCGAAGAACCTAATGGATCGAACTCATCCTTGACTGCTACGAAAGATTATTCTAGTCTAGTTTAGGAAGTTTTGCTGCAGTCGATTCTTCTATCATTGGATTTTCAGTCTTGGAAGTAGTGAAGCGGTTGTCCGATTGATTGAGTAGTCCATGGCCAGTGAAGGTGCTTTCGGGTCTATACCCATAGCCCTCTCATCTAGGAGATCAAACTGATGACTCAAAGCCTATCGTATCAGTCTTGGAGTCAGCGCCTAATTCATCTGTCGTCCTATAGCTTGGGACTGGGGTTCCGCTTGTAGTACCCTTGGCCATGCCTTCTAATCGGCTAATCCTTCTTGCTGGAGTTGTTGTACCAGCTCAAGAAGCAAGTGCTGATTTCTTCCTTTTGGTATTGAAGCGGCTCATTCTTTCTGGTTCACGACCGATCTTAAAGTGCTTTCTTTCCTTCTAGCTTGACTTGTTCTATTAAATATGTGGCTTTGTTGTAAGCGGACCTAGCAATCATCCTCTCCCCCCCCCCTTCCCTCAGGGGAAGTGTAGGCATCAGAGAGGCCCCGTGCAGTGCTTGCCTTTCTACCTCTCTCCGTATTGCATTCATCCCCATCTTTCCGTTCTCTTATAATGAAGAGAAATGAATATATTCTATAGAACGAATGTGAGCTCGGAAGGAAATGTGTCTCTCCAACTCGTACTTTGCTACCTAGATCTTAGTATGTACGGGTATCGATAATGGAAGAGACTAGATCAAATAGGGCAATTTGTAATGCTCTCTTCCTTCCTGTCCTAAAGAAGGTAAATCTCATCGGCTGCCATTCTTCTTAGTTCTGAGGTATCTAATGCTGTCTTTCCGGATTTCTTCTTATAGAAGAAGTATAAATAATTGTTGTTACTATGGTTAAGAAGACTCTTATTATGTATGGACAGTCCAGGAACGAGACCTTCACCTAACCCTCAGAAGGTTGGCTCGTTGTTAACAAGCAAATGCGAAGGAAAAAGTTTCAATCTCACATTTCGATGTCACTGCTGAATGTGGTTGCTTGAAAGGAAAATTTCACATACGGAAGAGAGAAAGCAGTCTTAGCAAGAACCCTTTTAGGGTTTGATCATAAACCCCTAGCCGAGGAGCTTCTTTGGGCAGTTGCTTCATGACATGAAAGAGAGGAACTGCTAGTCTTTAAGCTTGAAGGGCCTTGCTCCAATGATTTTGACTTCTTACTTCTTCTCACTCAACTTCCTTAGAGAACAGCGAGAACTCGAAACCGATAACAACCCTAATGGGTTGGTTCACCCTAGAAAACCATTTTTCAACAACGAAGTAGCAACTACCTTAAATCAGCTATTAATACGGTTAGCCCCTTCGGGAAGAACCCGGAGAAAATAGCTATACAACAAGAGACATTGCCCATACAAAGACTTGAGGTGACTAGCCTTAGGGCAATAAGGAATGTCGGGATGCTAAAGATATATTGCCATGAGACTAGTGCAAAGAAGTAAGAAGAAGTCAAAGTGAAATCTGTTAATTAATTAAATATCTGTCTCGCCCTTAGCTTGCAAACAAGTCCTTTATCAAGCAGGCGTCTAAGAATAAGAAGTCCCTGCCCTTTCGATTGTTATTGGCTTATTCTCTAGCATCCGATTGTGGGCATCAATCCCAGCCATCAACATTTCAGTCCCTGCTTTGGCTCTTTCTCTAAGACCGTGGTTAAGAAGTTCCGTCGCCTTACTCAGCATTAGATGCGGCGTAACGACTCTTTTTGCTTCCTTCTGGAGGCCTTTCTTAGGAGTGAACTTCCTTGTCTTAAAAAGACTCTATAAGCGTCTCAGTTCTTTGATCGAGTTTAGGTTTTTATTCCTCCAACGAAGTCCTTTGCTGGGGGCAGAGTGCGTCCATTCTTTTTTAGT